GGAAAAAAAGAAAGAGTAATAAGAAATGACATTCTTATGTTTGATCTTCTTTCAATAACAAGTATCTTTTTTTCAGATCAAATAAATCATTTTTTATCCAGGATTCATGGGAACAAAAAAGGCCCGGCTAGGTACTGACCTGGCCGGGCTGAAAAACAAGTTTTTTTTTTATAATAATTTTCTTAATAATTAAGAATCATTTTATTCTAAAAAAATAGAAATTTGATTCTAAAAAAAATAGAAATAAAATAGATAAAATAGAAATAAAATAGATATATATTAAATAAAAATCTAAAAATATATATAAAAATATCTATATATTAGATTAAGTTTATATATTAATTTCTTCAATTTATATTCTTATATTCTATTATCATTTATTATTATTTTATATTATTATTAATATTATATTATATTAATATTATATTATTTTCTATTAATATATTTTTTAATATATTTTTTTATTATTTATTAATATATTTTAATATATTTGATTTCTATTTTGAATATTTTTATATTTTCTATTAGAATATTATTAATATATTTCTATTTTCTATTAGAATCTTATATTAGAATAAGAATAAAGAATATAAAATAGAAAAGAGATATAAATAGAAAGAAGAACCTTTTTCAATTGGGGAGAGATGGCTGAGTGGACTAAAGCGTCGGATTGCTAATCCGTTGTACGAATTTTTGTACCGAGGGTTCGAATCCCTCTCTCTCCGTTTTCGTCGATGATTTGGTATTTTATTTCCCTTTTGAATTTATAGAACAGAGCCTCTTTTCTTTGTTTGTTTGATTTTTTATTTATATTAACGATTAATATTTTTTATTAAATATCTTTTTTTATTCTTATTTTAATTAATAGTTAAAGATGTAAAATAGATAATAAGAATATTTCAAAATCAAGCACAAGCAAGGAAAACACAGAAAACAAAAGAATCATATTTTTTATTCTTCACGTCCCGGATTACGTCCTGGATCGTTAGATAGAAATCCGAAGATGAAAAGAGAAACAAAGAATATCACTACCGTGTAAACAAATAGTTTTAGAGTAAGCATTACAGAATCTCCAAGATCATTAAAAAAAAAGAAAGAGAATAGATTCTCCTATACTACACATTATGTTTCTTTTGATACTAAGAAATGAAGTGATTTCGAGAAATAGAAAAAACTTTTCGGAAATTGATTTGTAATAAGAGTCGATTCCTTTATTACTAAAAATTTTCTTTCATATCCATAATTAGATATTGGTGGGCGACTCATAATAGGATTTTTCAATGGAAAAAATGTAAGAATGAGGAAATGAGATGGTCCAGATTTTTATTGTCTATAAAAAAATTTCCATATTTGAATCGAGGATTCACACTGTAAAACTTATTTGATCTTATAAATTTAAATTGTTAAAATGTTCGAATTTTTTTTTTTTTCGAATAAATTCTGAATTTTTCTAGGACAGTATTCAAATTAAGGATCTCATCGAAAACTTACAGCAGCTTGCCAAACAAAAGCTAAGAGAAAAAAGAGTACAGGTATTACTGGCATAATATCAACAATTGGATTCAAAAAAGCGTAGGCTTCAGGTAATTTCGCGAAGAAAAAACTACTTGAATAAAGGGCGGAGTTAATACAAATACAGACCAAACTAAAGATATTAAGCATAACAAACATTTTGTTCTTAAAGATAATTGTATTTTTTCTTTTTGTGAGTTAAATTAATTAAAATTAAGTTAATATTCTTATTAATATATTCTTAATTTTCTAATAAATGTAATTTATATTTATTAATTTCGTTTTTTTTTTTATTTATTTCATTTATGATTTATTATGATTTATACTATTTATAAATATCTATTATAATAATAAATAAAAAAGAAATCAAAAGAATTTGAAATCCAAATAAAAATAATAATCAAAATCGAATCAATTACGAATAAAATGATGAATCAAATAAAAAAAAAGTAGACCCAAAAATCCGTCTTTGATTTTAACTTATCCAATTCAAAATCTTTCCATTCTGAAATAAAAAGAAAATAAGATAGAAGAAATCATACTTTCATGCAATATTTTAATTGAATTATATGAAATGATCTAAAATTTCAGTTTAATTCGATATCTAGACATATCAAAATTCTAGCAACAATTTATTCTATAGATATTTAGATATTTGGACTGGAATTGACGAACAACCAATACCAATAATAGTGTTTATTAGTGTCGAATAGAAATAGAAATGGGGCGTGGCCAAGTGGTAAGGCAACGGGTTTTGGTCCCGCTATTCGGAGGTTCGAATCCTTCCGTCCCAGAGCATATCCATTCATGATATATATCATATCTGAATACAAATTGTATATCAGAATAAAGATTGCCCTCTTTTGAGAAACCTTCTGTTTAAGAGTATATAATATTGGGTAGAATGTGATTCTTCTTTTTTTTTTTAATGATTCGTCTCTAAATCGAGTCACTTGAAGATCTAGATTCAAAAAAAAAAACTTCTTTTTTTTTGTTTTTTATTCGTGTTATTGTATATTAAAAATGTATTATATAAAATAATTTATATAAAATAATATAGAATAATATAATATAATAAATAATTATTATAAATAATAATATAATATAATAAATAATTATTATAAATAATAATATAATAAAAGAAAATAAATATAATAAAAAAAAAAAAAATTCAATAGAAATAAAATATTCTCTAACTATTATAAATAAAATATTCTCTAACTATTATTTTATAATATTTTTATAATATTAAATATTAATTTATTAATTTCAATTTAGACAAATTCTATCTATTTTTCTTTTCTAAGAATAGAAATAAGAATAGAAATTATATTCCTACAATATCGAGTTAATTTGAATTTTTGTTGATACTTCTTTATTTTAGAGATTTTCCATTCATATCGAAGGAAAAAATATGGATTATTATGGATCGATTGAATCAATGACTATTCATGATTTCATAATTGAATCAATTACATACCGGCTACAAACTATAGGAATGTTATGGTAAAACTTCGTTTGAAACGATGTGGTAAAAAGCAACGTGCGACTTGAAAGACATGATTAGATTAGCTGTGGATTCTTACATCCACCATTCTGCTATTATATAGAAATGAGGGTGCTCTTGGCTCGACATCGTTTGTTCTGTTCCACTCGAATTCATTTTTTGGGGGGAGGGAAGAGGGGTTGATGATGGAAATAGTACATGATGGAGCTCGAGTTGATTCATTTCTCAGGGGCAAGTTTCTAGGGTTAGTGAAAATTAATAAGTTAGAACAACTTCGTAAGTATATTTTCGATATAGAAATCGAAAGGATCCAATTCGAGCAAGTTTCAAAAAAAAAAGTCAAATTTGTTGGAATTGGTAAAACTATTTCGATCAAAAGTGGATCTGTGGGAATCAACCATCTATTTGTATGATTCTTTGATGGAAAGAAAAAAAATTGGTATGTTGCTGCCATTTTTGAAACGATTAAGGATCCTCGAAGTAATGTCTAAACCCAATGATTCAAGGAAAAGCTAACGGATCATGGAACAAGTAAATACCATTTTCAATTGTCTCAACAACTATATTAGACTGAAGACGAAAAATAGATTCTAAAGGAGACAGACAAGAAAGGGGGGTAGAGACCACTCAATAAATGAAATAAAATACCTAACTAAAGGTTTTGTTTTCCTTTGAGTTATTTGAGAGTTATCCAACTTGAGTTATGAGGTTGCGAATACGAGTGATTTTTTTCGGAAAAGAATAAGAAAAAAGTATTTAATTTAAATCATAGTTTAATTGATTTGATGATTTTATGGATCTATTTGACATCATAATTTTATACATAGACATAATCTCTAATTTTCTCGAGCCGTACGAGGAGAAAACTTCTTATACGTTTCTAGGGGGGGTCTTTATCTATATCTATCCCAATGAGCCGTTTATCGAATCGTTGCAATTGATGTTCGATCCCGAAGAGAGGGGAGAGATCTTCGGAGAGTGGGTTTTTATGATCCGATAAAGAATCAAACCTATTTAAATATTCCTGTTATTCTATATTTCCTTGAAAAAGGCGCTCAACCTACAGGAACTGTTCAGGATATTTCAAAAAAGGCGGGTGTTTTTATGGAACTCTGTCCTAATCAACAAACGAAATTCAATTAATGAAATAAATAAATAAAAAAAAGAGGGTGTGGATGACTTGTATATAGATTTATATAATCCTTTTCTCTCTTATCCCCCCCCGCTCTCTTGCTCTATTCATACCTAATTTTTTTATTTATTATTGCTGCCATAGAATGCTGTTTTCTATAACTACAAAAATCCATTTTTATTGATATAAATAATATAAAAAAAAAAAATGGACAAATGAATAAATGAAGTAATAAATGAAGTAATTGGGTCTATAAATACATTACCCTCAATGAGGTGTTTTTTGTTGGAATTTTCTGAAGAAATAAAAAAAGGGGGGATTAGGTTAAGCTTTCTTATTCTATTTCTATTATATTTTATTATATTTTTGATTGAATAAACCCGATCTCTACTTTTTTCCTTAATTTTTGCATACGCCTTTTTTGTATTTATGTCGATTATTTATGTAGTGTTAATACAACATAATTGCTTAGTTTTTTTATTTACTATTTACTTTATTTTATTATTAATTTGAATTCCATTCAATTGGTATTTATTAAATTGTTATTTAATATTTAAGTTTATGATTTGTTTATTTTCTCCATTGTATTCTTTTTTCAACATTAATATTGACAACAGTGTATCAAACAAATATAATCCGATCGTGAATAAATGGATCTATTTATTCCCCTTCCATAGGATTTTGTTTTTTTTTACTTCATCAAATGGATGGGTTCGTTGTATTTTCTGTGATATAAACAAGAAAAGAAGTTTTTTTTTTTTTAATTAATTAATTGAATAAATTAATTGAATATTAGAATATATTAAATAAAAGAAAAATAAAAAAATGGAATAATAATAATAAATTAATAAATTTAGAATAGATATTAGATATTCTATTATAATAATATCTAATTAGAATAATAATATCTAATTAGAATAATATATCTAATTAGAATAATATATCTAATTAGAATATATCTAATATATATTTATATCTAATATATATTTATATCTAATATATATTTATATCTAATATATAATATATATTTATATCTAATATATATAAATTAATAATATAAATTAATAATAATATATATAAATAATATAATAATAATATATATAAAAATAATAATTTAATATAATAAAAAGAAAATGAGAATAATGTATAACATAAACATAGGAAACAAAGAGGTGGTCTATAAATTGTGATTCTCTTTTTTTATCTGAGAAAATCTCTTGTATTTTCATCGGATCTGTTCATTTTTATGTTCAGAATTGATTCGACTTCGACATTTTTCATTTTTTTTTCTTTCAATTTGAATTTTCCATTTTAATGGAATATCTTTTTTATTATCCAATTCAATCTTTTTATTTATTTTGATTGCGATTGTATCTACACATCCTATTTTTTGAATTTCTTTTTTTAGGGTTGCTAACTCAATGGTAGAGTACTCGGCTTTTAAGTGCGACTCCATTTTTTACACATTTCTATGAAGCAATGGATTCGTCCATACCATCGGTAGAGTTTGTAAAACCACGACTGATCCAGAAAGGAATGAATGGAAAAAGCAGCATGTCGTATCAATGGAGAATTCTAAGAATATTTCATTGTTATTGGATCGGGCCCAAATCCTTGTTTGAATTCTTGGCTCGGAACAAAAGAAATTCACCGTTGGGTTGAATTAATAAATGGATAGAGTTTGGCGGCTCCAATTATAGGGAAACAAAAAGCAACGAGCTTTCGTTTTGAATTTGAATGATTACCCCATCTAATTATACGTTAAAAAAATATTAGTACTTGATGCGGGAAAAGCTTTTCCCATGAATGGATTATTGATTTTTGTTATGAGTCCTAACTATTAGCTATTCTCCATTATATTATGGGGTGGCGATAAATGTGTAGAAGAAAGAGTATATTGATAAAGATATTTTTTTTTTCCAAAATCAAAAGAGCGATTGGGTTGAGAAAATAAAGGATTTCTAACTATCTTGTTATCCTAGAACGAACATAAAACAATTAGATGGAAAAAGCGAGTAGAGAGAGTCCGTTGATGAGTCTTACTTGTTTTCTAGGCATCTATTCCATTTTTATTAGAATGGAATACCCTGTTTTGACTGTATCGCACTATGTATCATTTGATAACCCAATAAATCCTCGATCCTTGGCCCCAATCGAATTTCAAAAATGGAGGAATTTCAAGTCTATTTAGAACTAGATAGATCTCGCCAACATGACTTCCTATACCCACTTATTTTTCGGGAGTATATTTATGCACTTGCTTATGATCATGGTTTAAATAGCTCCATTTTGTTGGAAAATCTAGGTTATGACAATAAATATAGTTTACTAATTGTAAAACGTTTAATTACTCGAATGTATCAACAGAATCATTTGATTATTTCTGCTAATGATTCTAACAAAAATCCATTTTGGGGGTACAACAAGAATTTGTATTCTCAAATAATATCAGAGGGGTTTGCCGTCAGTGTGGAAATTCCATTTTCCCTACAATTAATCTCTTCCTTAGAGGAGGCAGAAATCGTAAAATCTTATAACTTACGATCAATTCATTCAATATTTCCTTTTTTTGAGGAAAAATTTCCATATTTAAATTATGTGTCAGATGTACGAATACCCTACCCTATCCATCTGGAAATCTTGGTTCAAACCCTTCGATACTGGATGAAAGATGCCTCTTCTTTTCATTTATTAAGGCTCTTTCTTTATGAGTATTGGAATTGGAATAGTCTTATTACTCAAAAAAAATGGATTTCTACTTTTTCAAAAAGTAATCCAAGATTTTTCCTGTTCCTATATAATTTTTATGTATGTGAATACGAATCTATCTTTCTTTTTCTCCGTAACAAATCTTCTTATTTACGATTAACATCTTCTGGAGTCCTTTTTGAGCGAATCTATTTCTATGCAAAAATAGAACATTTTGTAGAAGTATTTGATAAGGATTTTCCGTCCACCCTATGGTTCTTCAAGGACCCTTTCATTCATTATGTTAGATATCAAGGAAAATCCATTCTGGCTTCAAAGAATACGCCCTTTTTGATGAAAAAATGGAAATACTATCTTATCCATTTATGGCAATGTCATTTTTTTGTTTGGTCTCAACCAGGAAAGATCCATATAAACCAATTATCCGAGCATTCATTTGACTTTTTGGGCTATTTTTCAAATGTCCGACTAAATCCTTCAGTGGTACGGAGTCAAATGTTGGAAAATTCATTTCTAATCGAAAATGTTATGAAAAAGCTTGATACAATAATTCAAATTATTCCTCTAATTAGATCATTGGCTAAAGCGAAATTTTGTAATGTATTAGGGCATCCCATTAGTAAGCCGGTCTGGGCCGATT